ATTGATTGAGGAATTTTGAGAGTTTATAAAAGGGTATGCAATAAAAGTCTTGGTAAAAGTTTTAGGACGAAACCTTCGAAAATTGCAAGGAGATATACATCTGTGATTTGTAAGTTTCCAAAAAGAAAACTTAAAAAAATAATCAATAAACTGTGAATTGAATCATCTTAGTAACAGAAAAAAAATCAAACGAGAATTTACAAGTAATGGCGAATGAACGTAAAAAATAGCTTAAAAATTAAAAAGGTTTGTAAAATTAACTAGAATGGTACAAGTCCGTTAACAAACTAAATTTAAACAAAAAGTAGCGCAAATTTGTGTGAAAAAAGGAGAACCACCTTCTAAAAGCTAAAAAACTTTTAACCGATAGTAAACAAGTACTGTGAAAGAAAGACTAATAAATCCGTAAAGGAAACTATTTAAATTGAATATTCATAATGTTTTGAAGTTAAAAACAACTACAAATTGCCTTTTGCATAATGAATCAGCAAGTTAATAAATATTGCAAGTTAAACAGAAATACAAAGACTAAAAGTAATATTTATTAGACCTGAAACCAAGTGATCTAACCTTAAACAAGTTGAAGACTAATTAAACCGAGTTGGAGGACTGCACTCACATATGTAGCAAAATATGGAGATGATTTATGGTTAGGAGTGAAAGATTAATCAAACTTGGAGATAGCCGGTTTTTCACGAAATGTATTTAAGTACTACATGATTAAATTAAATTATATTTAGAGTACTAACTAATTAAGTGATGGGGTGTAAAAACTTACTGAACTTAGTCTAACTCCGAATTAGAATTTTAAAGGTTAATCATAGTCAGTCTTTAAGCGAGAAGGTTTAAAGACGAAAGGAAAACAATCCAGCTCATTTATTAAGATCTCAAAATTATAACTTAGAGAAAAGATTTCTAGAAAGTCAAATGTATTATTCGGATAAGCTTAGAAGCAGTTTTTCATTAGAGAAAGCGTTTTAGCTCATCATTTCTTTTCTACAAATTTAAAATAAAAGAGACTATAAGTTATATGTCGAAATAATGAATCAAAAAAAACTTTGATAGTAGTGAAATATTCTGTAATTAAATGTTTGAAAAAATAAAACTCAGAAAAAAAGAATGCTGATATTAGTAGCGCAAACTATGTTCTAAATCATAGTCGCTTTATACCTAAGGTTTTTAATGAAAGTTTAGTAACATTAAGTGAGTCGGGCCTTAAGAAGTAAATGAAAGTTGAATTCAATAGGAATTTACAATATAAAACCGTTTGTATGCAAAACTTGTGAAAAAAACTAAAAAGTTTATTGATTAAATTAAGGAAATTTCAATAAGTTTTAGCTTTTCAAGAAAAAATTACAATTTAAGACCGTACTTAAACCGACACTGGAAGGTTAGTTGAAAAAATTAAAGTGAACGAAAAAATTGTACTGAAGGAACTCGGCAAACTAACTCTGTAAGTTCGCGATAAAGAGAACCTATAACAAATAAAGTAGGTAACATAAAATAAAGAGTAACGACTGGTTAGCAAAACCACAGGACTTTGCCAATTTTAAAAAGAAGTATAAAGTCTGATGCCTGCCCAGTGCTTAAAAAAGAAGAAGTTCAGTAAAAGCTTAACTTCGAATTCTAAGTAAACGGCGGTTCTAACTATAAGAATCCTCAGGTAGCGAAATTCCTTGGCGGGTAAATTCCGTCCTGCACGAATGGCTTAACGATTGCTCTGCTGTCTCCAGTACAAATTCGGCGAAATTACAATACCTGTGAAAATGCAGGTTACTTGCAGTAAGACGGAAAGACCCTAGATCCTTTACTTTTATTTTATATTGTAAATCTATTTTTATTGAATAGCATAAGTGGGAGTACTTACTACTTAGTTGAAATACCACTCTCTGAAAAAAAATTTACTTAATTAAATCATGTTTAAGACAGTGTAAAAAAGAAAGTTTACTTGGGATGAGTACCTCCTAAAATGTAACGGAGGTGTGCGATGGTAAATAAAAATATAATGATAAAATTGCTTGACAACAAGATTGATAAATCAAATTGGGACGTAAGTCAGCCATAGTGATCCGATACTACAGTGTGGAATTAATATCGCTCAACAGATAAAAGGAACTCTAGGGATAACAGATTCATCGTGATTGAAAGCTCATATTAATGTCACGGTTTGATACCTCGATGTCGACTCATCTTATCCTGAAATAGAAGAAAATTTCAAGGGTCTAGTTGTTCGCTAGTTAAAAAGGTACGTGAGTTGGGTTCAGAACGTCGTGAGACAGTTCGGTCCCTATCTACTGCAAGAATTGAAAAATAAAAGATTATTTTTAGTACGAGAGGATCGAAATAAATTAACCTCTAGTGAATTTGATTGCTATACCTATGGCAAGTCTATTAGCCAAGTTAATTAAATTTAAAAACTGAAAGAATCAATCAGTTTAAAAATCCCTTTTTATTTTTCAGGAATTATCTAAAAGACAATTAGATAGATCGGTTGAAAATGTAAATTTAGTAATAAGTAAAAAAATTTAAAAACACGAATTCGATCAAAAACTTTTAAACTAACTCAATCAAATACCAAATGGCTCAAAAAACAAATCCTATTGGACTTAGACTTGGATTAACTCAAGTTTGAGGCACTATTCTGCAAAATTATGGGAATAAAAACAAATTTTATTCCAGCTTTATTTTGAAACAATTTGTATTAAACAATTTTTTACAAAAATACATTCATACTAAAACAAATTACTCGTTAAACAAAATTGTAATTGAATTAAATTGTAAAAGCTCTAAATTAAAGTTTTCATACGCAATCAAAAAAAATACGTTGAATACAAAACTATTAAATTTATACGAACAGCCATTAAGACAATTATGTACAAGTATGCACTCATGTTCTAACATAGAAGTTTTTAGAGAACTGAATTCTTCTATAACAGCTAGATTGATTACAAGTTATGTAAATTATCTTTTTGAACAGAAACTTCCCCTTAAGTTAATTTTAGCAAGTTTAGAAAACCTTTTAAAAGACAATTTAAATTTAGGTAAGATTATAATGCTAAGAAATGGTGTTACAAAAGTAGTTTTGAAAGGATTTAAACTAAAAATATCAGGTCGTTTTGACAATACACGTAATCGTATGGCTAAAAATTATGAGCAGAGTTATGGATCATTATCTCTGGCGCAATTAAAAAGTTATGTAGAGTTTCATTCTCAAACAGTTTTTACTAAATTAGGAACTTGCACTATCCAAGTATATTTATTTTATGAAATTAAAGATGCAAATAAAAAGAAAAACTCATAATAAAGAAATAATACGAGGAAAAAAAAACTTTCAGTTTTTAAATTCTGGAATTTTAGGAGTAAAAACGATATCAAGTGGAAGATTAATCGAATCAAATTGAATTACTATTAAAAGAGATTTATACAAAAAGATTAAATTTATTTGTGGAGGAAATCGTTGTAAGCTATGGAATTCCATAGAATTTAATAATACTTTAACTAAATTAAGTACAGAATCAAGAATGGGTAAAGGTAAAGGATCAATTTATGCAAATAGTAAATTCATTCGTGAAGGGAAGGTAATAATTGAATTTAGTCAGATTCCTAAACATAAACATAAAGAATTATTGTCTTTTCTTCAAAAAAAACTTTCTTTAAAAATTAAACTTATTCATCTATAAAAAAGGGGGAGAAACTCAAAAGGTTGAGTGTTAGCCTGTCGCGCTAAAAGTTGCGGGTTCAAATCCCGTCTCTCTCGATCATAATTTAGTTAAAAAAGTAGTTAAAGTTTACAACACATGCCAACTTTTTTTACTCAGTGAATTTTTCGTTGAATTTTTTCAACTAACCACAAAGACATAGGTACTTTGTATTTAATCTTTGGTGCATTTTCAGGTATTATTGGTGGATGTATGTCCATTCTTATAAGAATGGAATTAGCTCAACCTGGAAATCATTTATTACTAGGCAATCATCAAGTTTATAATGTTTTAATTACAGCACATGCTTTTCTAATGATTTTTTTTATGGTAATGCCTGTTTTAATAGGCGGTTTTGGTAATTGATTAGTACCTATAATGATAGGCAGCCCTGATATGGCTTTTCCACGTTTAAACAATATTTCATTTTGATTGCTTCCACCTTCTTTATGTTTATTGTTAACCTCAGCAATTGTTGAGGTAGGGGTAGGTACAGGGTGGACAGTATATCCACCGTTAAGTTCAATTCAAAGTCATTCAGGTGGTGCTGTGGATTTAGCAATTTTTAGTTTACATATTTCGGGAGCGTCGTCCATTTTAGGAGCGATAAATTTTATTTCAACTATAATGAACATGCGAAACCCTGGCCAAACCATGTACCGAATGCCATTATTTGTGTGATCAATTTTTGTAACTGCGTTTTTACTTTTACTTTCTATTCCAGTTTTAGCAGGTGCGATTACAATGTTATTAACTGATCGAAATTTTAATACTTCCTTTTTTGATCCAGCTGGAGGTGGCGATCCAGTTTTATATCAACATCTATTTTGATTCTTTGGTCATCCAGAGGTTTATATTTTAATACTACCAGGCTTTGGTATGATTAGTCATATTGTTTCAACATTTTCAAGAAAGCCAGTATTTGGATACATAGGCATGGTCTATGCTATGGTTTCAATTGGGGTTCTTGGTTTCATTGTGTGGGCTCATCACATGTATACAGTAGGTTTAGACGTTGACACTCGTGCATATTTTACAGCTGCTACAATGATTATAGCTGTGCCTACAGGAATAAAAATATTTAGTTGAATTGCAACTATGTGAGAAGGTTCAATACATTTTAAAACCCCTATGTTATTTACAATCGGGTTTATTTTCTTGTTTACAATCGGAGGTCTTACTGGAATTATATTAGCAAACTCAGGCTTAGATATTAGTTTACATGATACTTACTATGTAGTAGCTCATTTTCATTATGTATTGTCAATGGGAGCAGTATTTGCCATATTTGCAGGTTTTTACTACTGATTTGGAAAGATAACTGGACTTCAATACCCCGAAGTACTTGGTCAAATTCATTTTTGATCAACGTTCATTGGCGTAAATTTAACCTTTATGCCAATGCACTTTTTAGGACTAGCAGGAATGCCAAGACGAATTCCAGATTATCCAGATGCATACGCAGGTTGGAATTTAATAGCTTCGTATGGTTCTTACATAGCAGCATTTAGTACTCTATTTTTCTTTTATTTGGTTTTTATATCTTTAACTTCTAATAATATTTGTCTTGACTCACCTTGAGACTTTGAAAACTCACAAAAAGAAAAGGGAGCTTCTAGTTTAGAGTGGGTGGTAACTTCCCCACCTGCTTATCATACATTTGAAGAAATGCCCTTAATTTGTGAATCAACTAATTAACAAAATGCTAGCAATATTCTTACCTCTATTTTTAATAATGTTTTTTCCAACTTTAGCACTAAGTGATACTGCTGAAAATTGACAAATAGGTTTTCAAGATCCGGCTACTCCAATAATGGAAGGAATTATAAATTTACACCATGATTTAATGTTTTTTATTTGCGTTATTTCTGTTTTTGTAACTTGAATGTTAATTCGTACTTTATGACATTTTAACTTTGAATTAAACACAAATCCATCTTCTTTATCACACGGGACTCTAATTGAAATAATCTGAACAGTAACTCCTGCTTTTATACTATTAATTATAGCTGTGCCTTCTTTTTCATTATTATATGCAATGGACGAAATTATATCTCCAGCTATTACTATTAAAACTTTAGGTCATCAATGATACTGAAGTTATGAATATTCAGATTATTTAAATGAAGATAATGAATCAATCGCATATGATAGTTACATGATTCCTGAGGAAGATTTAAAAAAAGGTCAGCTTAGACTATTAGAAGTTGATAACAGAATGGTAATACCTATTAATACACATGTAAGATTAATTGTTTCAGCAGCTGATGTTTTACATAGCTGAGCCGTTCCGTCATTAGGTATTAAATGTGATGCTATTCCGGGCCGTTTAAATCAAACATCTCTTTTTATTAAACGAGAGGGAATTTACTATGGACAATGCAGTGAAATTTGTGGCATAAATCATGGATTTATGCCAATTGTAGTTGAAGCAGTATCCTTATCCAATTACATTTCTTGAATTTCTAATAAATTGAACGAATAATTATATGAGATTATCAGTTTCTCAAATTATATTTTTAGGAATTATTTTTGTATTAATATTCTACCCAAGTAAATTTACTACAAGCTTTAGTAAAGCTTGTAGTAAATTTACTACAGAAATTTTTAAGAAAATTTCTGAACAGAGTAAAAAAAAATAATATGATTCTTTTATCTCAAATTTCTAAGTCAGTACAGCGACATCCTTTTCATTTAGTTGATCCAAGTCCTTGACCTTTTGTAGCTTCATTAGCAGCATTTTCTTGTGCAATTGGAGCTGTCATGTACATGCATGCTTTTAAAAATGGTAGTACAATTCTACTAATTGGTTTCTTGTCACTCCTATTTGTAATGTTTGTTTGATGACGCGACGTAATTCGTGAAGCAACATTTGAGGGATGTCATACAGGCATTGTACAACAAGGTTTACGTTATGGAGTAATTTTATTTATTGTTTCAGAAATTCTTTTCTTTTTTGCATTTTTTTGAGCATTTTTCCATAGTAGTTTAGCACCTGCAGTCGAAATAGGTTCTATGTGACCTCCAAAAGGCATCAATGTTATTAATCCCTGAGAAATTCCCTTTTTAAATACATTAATCTTATTACTTTCAGGTTGTACAGTTACTTGAACTCATCATGCAATAGTTGGAAATCAACGTAAGCAAGCATTAATTAGTTTAGCAGCAACTATTAGTTTAGCAGCAATATTTACTTTTCTTCAGGCCTACGAGTATAATGTTGCTGATTTTCGACTTTCAGATGGTATTTATGGATCTACTTTTTACATGGCGACAGGATTTCATGGATTCCACGTTTTTATTGGGACAATTTCGTTGCTTATATGTTTAATTCGTTTAAATCAATATCAAGTAACTCAGCAGCATCATTTTGGTTTTGAATCGGCAGCTTGATATTGACACTTTGTAGATGTTGTATGATTGTTTTTATTTGTATCCATTTATTGATGAGGGGGTATTTAAAAAAATCATGTTGAATTTTAGTATAATTAGTTTTATTACATTAATTTTAATTTCACAAAATATTATTCTACTAAATGAAGAAATTTTAATTTTAATTTGCTTTATAACTTTTATTTGACTTTTATTAAGTAAAACTAGCTCTTTAATGAAAAAAGATTTGAATGAGCAAGCCTCTGCTATTCAAAATTCTTTGGAAAATTCATTTAATCAAATAATAGTATCTTTAGATAAGGAATGACATATTCAAAACGAATTTAAAAGTTTAACTTACAATTTCGAATTATTGAAAGCTCATTTTGTAGAATTAAATCTATTTATCTCGGATAAATTAAGTAAATTTGCCCTAAACAACTATCAAGAAGCTTTTAAAAAGAAATTAATATTTGTTCAGCGCTTAGAAAACCAAACTTCAAAATTATTAGCGTTACTAGTGGTAAAAAAGTTAAACAAAGCAATTGCTCTAAAGACATATTACTTAACCACTTTTCAATTACCTATTCTAACTTGTACATATAAGATCTCATTACGAGAATTTTTTAAGGTAATATAAAAACAAGCGGATATAGAAAAATTGGTAACTTCATTAGTTTTCCAAACTAAAATTTACGGGTTCGAATCCCGTTATCCGCTAAATGGTGTATAGCCAAATGGGAAGGCAATGGCTTTTGGTGCTATCATTTAAAGGTTCGAATCCTTTTACACCAGAAAAAATATTTGCTCGCTTGGTGAAAAAGGTAAACACGATGGATTTAAAATCCGTTCCTTATTTAATAGGTTACTGGTTCAAGTCCAGTAGCGAGTACCTAATAAAATCTCAAAATAGATATAAATAGAATAAATAAAAAAATGCGTTTGATTAAACGTCCTTTAATTTCAATAGTAAACGATCACTTAATTGATTACCCTACCCCCATAAATATTCATTATGCTTGAAATTTTGGTTTTCTTTCAGCTATGTGTTTAATAGTTCAAATTTTAACTGGAATATTTTTAGCTATGCATTATACTCCTCATGTAGATTTAGCTTTTGCCAGTGTTGAGCATATAATGCGCGATGTTAATTACGGATGACTTTTGAGATATACCCATGCTAATGGCGCTTCAATGTTTTTTATTGTTGTATACATTCATATTTTTAGAGGTTTATATTTTGGTTCTTACGCAAAACCTCGTCATTGAGTTTGAGTAGTAGGTGTAATTATTTTTTTTCTTATGATGGGTACTGCATTTATGGGATATATTTTACCTTGAGGTCAGATGAGTTTATGAGGCGCCACAGTTATTACAAATTTAGCATCAGCAATTCCTTTTGTAGGAGATTCAATAGTTACGTGACTATGAGGAGGATTTTCTGTTGATAATGCAACTTTAAATCGATTTTTCAGTATTCATTACCTGTTTCCATTTATTATTGCGGCAGCATCATTAGTACATTTGGCTATACTTCACCAAGATGGATCAGGAAATCCACTAGGAATTGATTCGAATGTAGACAAAGTAAGTATGTTTCCTTATTTTATTATTAAAGATCTTTTAGGTTTAATTGTATTTTTAATATTCTTTTCAATTTTTGTTTATTTTTCACCTAATATTTTAGGACATGCTGACAATTACATTGAAGCTAATCCAATGGTAACACCTGCCCATATTGTACCTGAGTGGTACTTTTTACCCTTTTACGCAATTTTGAGAAGTATTCCACATAAACTAGGTGGTGTTATTGCTATGATTGCAGCAATTGCAGTTTTAGCTTTACTTCCTTGAATTCATAGTACAGAAATAAGAAGTTCTCGCTTTCGCCCTATTTACAAATTCTTATATTGAACTATGATTGGTTGTTGTTTATTATTAGGATGAATTGGTGGTATGCCTGTAGAAGAGCCTTATGTACTAATAGGACAGATAGCCAGTATTTATTATTTTCTTTATTTTTTAGTCCTTTTACCTATTCTTGGTAAAATAGAGCGTTTTCTTCTAGAATTTAAAATATAGATATGCTAATTAGCATATCTATATTTTAAAAATATGGATAGAGGGATTCGAACCCTCACGACTTATTAAATCATTAGAACCTAAATCTAACATGTCTACCTAGTTTCATCATATCCATTGTTCCTTAATTTAATAAATTTAACTACACCAGCAGGATTTCGTATTAATTGCAACTCAATTTTTTGTTTTTTAACATCAGTTCGTTGATGCATTGTTAAGACTATTGCCCCTATCATAGCCACTAATAAAATTAAACTTGATAATAAAAATAACAAACTAAAATTTGTATATAATAAATTTCCTATAACCTTTACATTAGACAGATTTTCTTTTTCAGAGAACCAATTAATTCAAAGTGGTTGATCCGCCGAGGATAAAAAAAGTTTAAAAATATTTGTAGTTAAATTTAATTGATAAAAAAGAATACATAAAATTGTTCCACCTAAAGGAGCAAGTGAAGCTAAATTTAACGTCGTTAAATTTACTCTAATATTTAACATCATAACTACAAATAAAAACAGAACTGCAATTGCTCCTACATATACAATTAAGAACATAAAAGAAAGAAATTCAGCACCTATTAAAAGAAGTAAACCAGCTATATTGCAAAAAACTAAAATTAAAAATAAAACAGAATGTACCGCATTTACTAACGAAACTACCATTAAAGCCGAAATTAGAGCAAAAATGGAAAAGGTTAAGAATAGGAAAGTTTCAATAGTCATTATTCAATTTGTAAAGCGAAAAAAGGGATTCGAACCCTCAACCTTAATCTTGGCAAGATTATACTCTACCGTTGAGTTATTTTCGCTGTTAAAGGCGAAGAATGGGATTCGAACCCACAACCTATAGATTCACAATCTAACGCTCAAACCATCAAGCTCTCTTCGCCTTTTTTTCTAATTATATAAAATACTTTGTTTTATACTAGAAATTGCTTTTCCAGGATTTAAATTTTTTGGACAAGTTTTGCTACAATTCATAATAGTATGACATCTGAATAATCTAGTTTTGTGATTTAAAAAATTTAGTCTTTCTGTTGTAATTTGATCTCTAGAGTCAGTAACTCATTTGTATGCTTGTAGTAATATTGCAGGTCCTAAATAGGTTTCTTGGTTCCACCAATAACTAGGACAACTAGCAGAACAACAAGCACATAAAATACATTCATATAAACCATCTAGTTCTGCTCGATCTTTTTTAGATTGTAAAAATTCTTTTGTTAAACTATTTGCTTTGTTGACTAATCAGGGTTTTATAGATTTATATTGAGAATAAAAATTTGTTAAATCTACAACTAAATCCTTTATAACATACATATGCGGTAAAGGATAAACTGTGACAAATTTTTCTTCAAAATTTAAAGATTTTAGACAGGCAAGCGAATTTGTACCATTAATGTTCATAGAACAACTACCACATATCCCTTCCCTACAGGAACGTCTAAAGGTTAAAGTAGAATCTTGCAAGTTTTTTATTTGAATTAAAACATCTAGTAACATAGGACCACACTTTCTTGTTGAAATGGGATAAATACTAAATCAAGGTTTTTGCTGAAGATGGGGATTTCAACGATAAATTCGAACATATTTTTGATGATCTAATCTATTATTAGATAAGTCAATTTTTTGTGATTTGTTATATAAAAACATTTTATTAAATTATTATTAAAATTAGCAGGAATATCAAAATCATTACTATTGCAAAATGAACAAAATAATCTTTGTGCAGTCAAAATCCTAAGTCTCAAGCAAGATGACGTATTCCATTAGTAAAATGATAAATACTTGTTAAGCATATGGATAAAAAAACTAGTTTTTTTATCCATATGCTTAACAATGCACTTACAAAATAGAAAAAATATTGTGTGCCACAAAAACTTACTAAATTAGTTGAAAGTAAAAATATTAATACTAAAAACATTAATAAAACACCTGAAAATCTATGCCAGATAGAGAAAAGAGATGAATGTTGAGGTAAATAAATTGTTAAGTGAGGTGATAATGGTCGATTAAGTGAAGAAAAATCACGGAACATTTTTTATATTTTTTTGTTTTTGCTGTCTAGAATGGGATTCGAACCCATGACACAAGAACCTTCAACCCTATGCTCTACCAATTGAGCTATCTAGACCCTTTTCTTCTATCGGATGAAGTAGGATTTGAACCTACGATAAAAATTATGTCAATTTTCAAAATTGATGCTTTCAACCACTCAGCCATTCATCCTTTAATTTATATAGTTAGGGTAGCAGGATTTGAACCTGCAATTTTCTGCTCCCAAAGCAAACACGATAACCTATTACGCTATACCCTATTTTTTTAAGTGAACAAAATTAAAAACGCCATCATTAAAGCAAATAAGGCTACTGCTTCAGTTAACGCAAAACCTAAAATTGTGTAACCAAATAATTGCTGTTTTAAAGATGGATTTCTTGCGTACGCCATAACTAGCGAACCAAAAACTATACCAACACCAGCTCCAACACCTGTTAATCCTATGGTTGCTAAACCCGCACCAATCATTTTTGCACTTTGAAGAGTTACATTCATTTTTTTAATTAAGTTTATCGTATAAGCCTCTAGTCAATTAAATTAAAGCTAGAATTGGAATTGAACCAATATTTTAAAGATTTGCAATCTTATGCATAACCATTCTGCCACCTAGCCATGTTTTAACGGAAATAGGATTTGAACCTATAACTTTTGGATTATGATTCCAATGTTCTAACCAACTTGAACTATTCCGTCTTAAATTCGTCTTATTTTCTTTTTTTTACATCCATTATGTGGATTTGATGTTTTATCATTGATTGATTGAATTTGAAAACAATTATTTTTTAGTAGCCTTATAATTACTTTTTTGTTTTTACTAAATCCATACAGCTCTACATGTAAAAATTTGCAATTAAACTGACCTATTTTTCTAAAAACTGTTTTTAAGGCAATTTCAATAGTAGTCAATGTTAATTTCTTCACTCCTTTTATCTTTCACGTACCAACGGACGTTCAAAATATAACATTACCTTGCAAATATGTTAAAGTAAATAGTATATTTGTTGATTTAAAGCACACCTTTAATAAGAGTGATCTTGAATAGTTCAAATTAATCATTTTCGTTTAACTTATTATTAACTTATCAATATTTCCGTTTAAAAAAATTTAATAGTAGTCTTGATAAAGATAAATTTACTTTTGAGTTCGGAAAGGGATCAAGTATTTTTAATTTACTTTTCAAGTTAAAGTTTCTGTGTTCACTACTCTCACTCTAAAGCTCCTTTGTATCATTCATAAATAAATCCAATAGTTAAAACTATTAAAAATATAATCATAGTTCAAAATCCAAAAACTGGGAGATTTCCTAAAACTAAAGACCACGGAAACAAAAAACTTATCTCTAAGTCAAATATTAAAAATAAGATAGCAACTAAGTAAAATCTAATATCAAATGTGGCTCTTGCGTCATCGAAAGGGTTAAAACCGCATTCGTATGCACTAACTTTTTCTTGATCTGCTTTTTGTGGAGTTATAAGATATGATAAAATAAAAATTATGGACGAAAGAAAAAACGATATAGTTAAAAATATTAAAATTATAGAGTATTCACTAAAAATTAATTTCATATATTATTTTCTTTTAAGGTACTCAATTAAAACCTAACAAAATCCCCGCAATTAAAAGTACCCAACTTAAAGATAAAGGCAGAAAAATTTTTCACCCTATACGCATTAATTGATCATATCGATAACGAGGAAACGCTGACCTTATTCATATAAATCCAAATAATAGTAATGTCGTTTTTAAACCAAACCAAATAGAAGAAGGAATTCAATACATTATCGCTAAATTGAATGGAGGTAATCAACCTCCAAAAAACAAAATTGTTGTCAAACTGCACATTAAAATCATGTTTGCATATTCACCTAAAAAGAATAAAGCAAATCCCATTGCTGAATATTCTACATTGTAACCAGCTACCAATTCTGCTTCTGCTTCTGGTAAATCGAAGGGGGCCCTATTCGTTTCTGCAAGAATTGAAATATAAAACATAAGCAAGATTGGAAACAAAGGTATTCCAAATCAAATATTTTGTTGTGCTAAAACAATTTCGGTTAAGTTTAAAGATCCAACACATAGTAAAACACTAATTAAAATTAATCCTATAGATACTTCATAAGAAACCATCTGAGCAGCTGAACGTAATGCTCCCAAGAAGGCATACTTCGAATTACTGGATCAACCTGAAATAATAATTCCATAAACACCAAGAGAAGAAATTGCTAAAACATATAGAATCCCTACGTTTATATCAGAATAAACCATACCTTCGCCTAAAGGTAAAACACATCAAGCAACTAAGGCTAACAAAAATGTTAATATTGGAGCTAGTACAAATATACTAGTGTTCGCGCTTGATGGTAAAACAGTTTCCTTCACGAATAGTTTTAAACCATCTGCAAGTGGCTGTAATAAGCCAAAAACTCCAACAACATTTGGTCCTTTTCGTCTCTGCATAGCTGCCATCACCTTTCTTTCTGCTAATGTCATATAAGCGATGGCGATTAATAAAGGTAAAATTAAAGATATAATCTTTAGTAAAGTTACAAATATAGTCATTCTAGTACTTTTTAAATAAATAACATTCAAGCTGATAGTAATGATAGTAATTCTAAATCAATGCAAAGACAACTTAAAAAAATTAATGCCATCCCTGTTACTAACGATGCTGATTTACTTGACGGAAACAAAACTGGTCAATAAGTTATTTTACTAAAATACATATTTTTTATTAAACGTATGTAATAAAAACAAACAATACAATTTATCAGTATAGCTAAGATACCCATACCAAAAATATTGCATTTAATTGCAGTCAAAAGAACAAAAAACTTCGAAAAAAAACCTGCTAAAGGTGGAATTCCTGCAGTTGAAAATAAAAATGTTGTTGTTGTTATAGCTAAAACAGGATTAACCTTACCTAACATAATCAAATCTGACAAATAACGTGAATGGTAAAGTTTAGGGTAAGAATATTTTTTTAAACTTACTATTGCACCAAACGTTCCTAATGTTGTTATCGAGTAAATAATTAAATAAAATATTATACTAAAAATACTTTCTAGGGATCCTGATGCAAAAGCCAACAATAAGAATCCTAAATTTGTTATTGAACTGTATGCCATGAAACGTTTTCATTTCGTTTGTGTAAATGCACCTAATGCACCAATAATTAATGACAGAAAAGTACAAACTAAAATTAATGAGTTTCATCATTCAATAAAATCATAAAATGAAAGAAATAAAAAGCGAAATAAAACAGAAAAAATTGCTAACTTTGGAATTGCCGCAAAGAACGCTGTTACAGTTATGATAGACCCTTCATATACATCAGGTACCCACATGTGAAACGGACTTACCCCTGCTTTAAAAAGTAACGCAGTAAGAACAATTAAAACACATAAAATAATTTCAAAATGCAAAAAATGGGTTTTAGTAATGTTAAAACCTGTAAATAAATTAGAAAAATCATTTAGATTTGTTACTCCCGTTAACCCGTATAGAAAAGAAAATCCAAATAGTAATAAAGCTGAAGCAAAAGCTCCAAGTACAAAATATTTTAAACCTGCTTCTGTTGAAAACTCTGAAGTACGATTAAAACTAGCAAGAATATAAAACACCAAACTTTGAAATTCAATTGTTAAATATATGCTTAATAGATCGTATGATTGAACTATAAATAAGCTGGCAATTATCGCTAATAGAATTAAAATTCAAAATTCAAAAGCATTTATCTTTTCTAAAGTTGAACATTTAAAAATTAGTATAGCTCAAATTATAGTAGTTAATATTATAATTGTTTTTGCCCCAACACTAAATTCGTCTAAAATTAAAAAGTTATTTCAACTTAGCACATTAATTGAGTTTCAAACTAAAAACAAACTCAAAAAAAATATTTGTTGAACTAATAAACTAAAATTTTTACTAAGAACCGGAAAACCTAGGTTATTTGAAGATCCAAAAAACACTCCATATATCACTAAAATTGTTGTACTAAATAAAAGATAAATTTCTGTAATTATTGAATAAAAATCGTGTAGTATATAACCCATACTTGCGCTCTACATAAATAATTCTAAGAAATAACGAACCAATTCGATATAAGAAATTCTTATAATTAATAATGAAATTAAATTTATTTTTTCAACATGAACATAATCTTTTGTAATTGTTTGTATACCTCTACTCACATGAAAAAAAATAAACCCTATATTTAATATAATAAATTCAATATCAATCAAAATTGTTGAAACTAATATTAGAGCTGCTCATCGAATCCCAAATCAATTAAAGCTTTGTATCATAGTGTTTGTTAAAAAAATTGTTTTATAATGTTTAAAGCAGAAAAATGAATTTCATTTAAAAATGAATTTGGATATAAACCTATCCAAATAATTAAAAATACTAAAGGGGTTAAAATTCAGAATTCTCGACGTGATATATCTTGGAAAAATAAAAAATACTGATTTTTTAGAACCCCAAAAATAATTCTATTGAAAAGTCAAATAGAATAAGCAGCACCAAAAATCATACCTAAACTTGCTAAAATAGTTGTAAACACACTTGATTTAAAAATTCCCAATAAAACTAAAAATTCACCAATAAAACTACTAGTACCTGGAAAACCTAAGTTAGCAAAAGAAAAAAATAAAAAAAAAATTCCAAAAAGAGGCATTACTTGAATTAAACCATTATAATATTTTATAATTCTGGTTTTATGGCGATCATATAATATACCTATGCATAAAAAAAGCGCACTTGAAACCAACCCATGACTTAACATTAAAATTAGACTCCCTTCAATTCCCTGTAATGTTAAAGAAAAAATTCCTATAGTTACAAAACCCATATGCGAAACTGAAGAATAAGCTATAATTTTTTTCAAATCAATTTGACGTAGTGTTGTTAAAGAAGCATAAATTACGGCAATTAAACTCAAAACAAAAATTAAAGGGCTGAAAAACACTGAAGCAAATGGAAACATTGGTAATGAAAATCGTAAAAATCCAAAACCGCCTATTTTCAGTAGTACGCCCGCTAGAATCACTGAACCAGCTGTCGGTGCTTCTGAGTGTGCTTCTGGTAATCAAATATGAAAGGGAATCATGGGAATTTTTATTGCAAAACTAGAAAAAAAAGCTAGTCATAATACCAACTGCCTAAATTCTGAAAATTTAACTTGTCATAATAATTGAATATCTGTTGTTCCAGTCTGAAAATAAACACCTAATATTCCCAAAAGCATTAGTAATGAACCTATAAGAGTATACAAAAAAAGCTGAAAAGCTGCTCGAATTTTTCTTTGACGAGACCCTCAAATTCCTACTATCAAAAACATAGGAATTAAAACACTTTCAAAAAAAATATAAAAAAATATCAAATCTAAGACACTAAATACCTGAATTAAAAAAAATTCTAAAATTAAAAAACAAATTAGATATTCTTTGACTAAAAAATTAATAGATGTTCAACTTATTAAGATACAGATAATTGTAAGAAAAGCTGTTAATAAAATAAAAAATAACGAAATTCCATCTGTACCTATGGAATAGTAAATATTTAATCCCTGCAATCAATTAATTGTGTAAACGAACTGAAATAACGATGTAGTTGAGTCAAATCGAATTCAAATAAATAACGAAAAAATAAGTGTAATGCTAGAAAAGCCAAGAGCAATCAGTCTACAACTACTTATTTTTACTGCTGGTATGAAATAAAGAATGAAAGCTCCAATTAGAGGAGTTAAGGAGGTCCAGATTAACGGGTTAAATTCTATTATCATTTCTAAAATATTTTTTTTGAGTCTAGATTGAGTTGAACAATCAACCTTACGCTTATCAAGTTACAGTCGATAATTTTGTATTGTTTACCTCTGCTTTAAACTGTACAAGACAGATTTCCTGTCATACAGCTTCTCAAACCTTTTGTTTGTTGTATTTTAAGCTTATTTTCCAAATTACACGAAAACTTTGGCTTGAATACTTTTCTCATACATGCTCTGATTTTTTTCTACTTTTTAAGTTTTTAGGATTTTGCTTTACACCAAGAATAGGTAAACCCAATTAAATGCACGCTATTTAATTTTTAATTTTAGTTTTTTAGAGTAATGATGTTTTCAACAAATTTCTGTTCGTATCCGTAAACTTTTTGTTTAATTTAGCTTTGATGTTAATCATAAATTAAACTTGATAATAGAAGATGGGTTGGAAATAATAAGATTTTCACTTATTTAGAACAAATCAGTTTATCGTATTTAATACTTTTATTTTAACATGCCGCACGCGTACGCTCTAACCTTTAAGCTATAGACTCTTTCAACACCCTTATATGAAAAATAATAATACTACATATAAAGTCACTGACAATAAAAAATGGTAACTTAAATTTATCCAAACTAAAAATAAGCATACTCCAAATACCATGAAAAATAAATAATGAGTAATTTGTCCAGTTTGAAGTTGTTTTGTAATATTCGCTCACGACGTTATTAAGTTTGATAAGCCGAATGGTCCTATTATTTCAATGAATCCCCGATCAAGATTCTTAAAGGAAATACTGTATCCAAAGTCTAAAAATGGACGAGCTATAAATCTATTGTATATTAAATCTAAATATCATTTCTTATTCGATAAAAAAGTAAAAAATGAGTAAAAAACAATATTTTTATGAAAGTTTTTTGTAATTACATTAATGATCGTTGCAATTACTATTCCCAGCATACTTAATAAAAATGGTAATCATTTTAAATTTATCGAGACAAATTCTGCTTCAACTTGAATAGAATTTATCGGTAAATTAAAGATAGAAGTTTTTCAAAAGTTAGTTCCAGCACCAATAAATAAATCTCTTGCTAAATATCCTATAAAAATACTTCCTAAGGCTAATACAAATAAAGGAAGGATTATAATTCAATTCGATTCATGAATCGAATTTATAAAAATTCGATTAGAGTTTGTACTATTAATGAACGTTAGATATATTAATCTAAATGAATAAAACGCTGTAAAAAATACTGAAAGACTTCCTAACCAACAAGCTATATTTCCCAATATGTCATTCAAATTAGAATTCATTGAAACTTGGGAAATTTCTAGAATAAAATCCTTAGAATAAAATCCAGTAAGAAAAGGAAAACCAACTAACGCTAGCGAACCTATTAACATTACTGAGTAAGTAATAGGTAAAAATTGAGATAAGGATCCCATTTTTCTCATATCTTGTTCATCAGAAAGTGCATGGATTACAGAACCAGCACTTAGAAAAAGCAAGGCTTTGAAAAACGCATGGTTTGTTAAATGAAATAAGCTTACATTGTAACAAGATAAACCACATGCAAAAATCATGTAACCCAATTGACTGCAAGTAGAATAAGCAATTACTCTTTTTAAATCATTTTGAAAAGCTCCCGCCATTGCAGCAAAAAAAGTTGTAAAAGAGCCTAAAAGAGTTAAAATAGTTAAAATAGTGGTAGAGTATTCAATTAAAGGTGAAAATCTAATCATTAAAAAAACCCCAGCTGTTACCATTGTTGCTGCATGGATTAAAGCTGAAACCGGAGTTGGTCCTTCCATTGCATCGGGAAGTCAAGTATGTAAACCTAACTGTGCTGATTTACCTACAGCTCCTATAAACAATAAACTTCCTATTAGCGTTATGCAATTTATATCATATCCTAAAATAATAAAATAGTAATTTTGAAAAAGTGGACTTAATGAAAAGATAGATAAATATTCTACTGAACTAAATAAATAGAAAATAGAAAAGATTCCTATACTTAACCCAAAATCTCCAATTCTATTTATAACTAACGCCTTAATTGCAGATTGATTAGCCGCCAAACGGGTAAATCAAAAATTTATAAGAAGATATGAAGCTAGTCCTACACCTTCTCAACCCAAAAACATTTGCAGTAAATTATCAGCTGTTACAAGAACTAGCATAAAGAAAGTAAAAATTTCCAAATAAGCCATGAATCTAGGTGAATGAGGATCGGTTTCCATATAACTAATAGAATATAAATGAACTAAAGTTGAAATAGAAGTAACAACAACTAACATTACAGCTGTTAATGAATCAAATAAAAATCCTCACTTTACTGATAACATCTCTGCATCAATTCAAGAAGCTAACGAAATATAACACACAGTCCCGCAAAAACCTACTTCATAAAATATTAAAATTGCTAAAACAAATGATATTCCGACACAAGTCGTGGATAGTATACTTGATCCGTAACGTCCTAATCAACGACCACCAAATCCAGAAATCAAAGATCCTATTAAGGGTAAGGTTATTACTGTAATATACATTTGATAATGAATAAATTATTTACTTTTTAATTAATTTAGAATAAATATTTATTGAATCAAGAATTTGAAAATTACAAAATAATATATTATCTTTTGCAATGTTTCCAATTAGTTCATCAACTTTATTTGTTTTTGTTGAATTAAAATTTGAAATGCTGAAACCGGAGTTGCTATTTAGAATTTTTTTTGTTGTACTTAAATTTTTTACTGTAGTAGCTAGTAATTCAATTTTGTTTTCTGATGATTTATTTAAAATAAAAAATGATTTTTCTGAATTTATCTTTAATATTAACTTTCGTGCTTTCAAAGATATTAAAAATTTTGGAAGAAAGAAATGTGTTATGGTTGTATAAAATAAAATAAAGATTGTAAATAATCAAAAAATTTGAGAGAAAATAATTATACGATCTAATTGAGGCATTATCTAGTGTAAATCTAAAACATCATTTAAATAAATACAAGTTAAAAGAGTAAAAACATACGCTTGCAAACCAGCAATTGCTAATTCAAGTCCCGTTAATGCAACAAGAAGGGCTAAAGGAATAACATGAAAAATTGCTAATAAACCTCCAGCTGATAACATCGTTCAAGCAAAACCAGCAATTATCTTTAGTAACGTATGTCCCGATGTCATGTTAGCAAACAATCTAATTGATAAGGTAAAAACTTTAACAACATACGAAAGTAATTCAATTGTAATAATTAAAGGTACAATAATTAAAGGTACCCCACGTGGTAAAAATAGAGAAAAAAATTTTATCCCATGTGTCTGCAAGCCAATTATATTAACTCCAATAAATATTGATAATGCTAGCGCAAATGTGAAAATTATATGACTCGTTACTGTAAAGCTATAGGGCACCATACCTATTAAATTGCAAAACAGTAAAAATAAGTGTAAACTAAAAATAAAAGGAAAATAAAATTCTCCTTTTGTTCCTAAATTCTCACGAATCATACTTGATGTTATTTCATAAAATATTTCCTTTACTGATTGTCAATTTGTAGGAATTAAACTTCCTTTGTAAAAACTTAAACTAAATCAAAACACCATAAACATAAACGCGAAAAATATAAATATAGATGAATTAGTAACTGATAAATTGATACCCGCAATAGAAATCGGTATAATTGTTACAATTTCAAATTGCTCGAGTGGACTTGAAATAAAGTTTTGGTTCAACATTTTTCCATAATATACTATCAGGAGAAGAAGGACTTGAACCTTCAACCCTTGGTTTTGAAAACCAGAGCTCTACCAATTAAGCTATTCTCCTTCTAAACTATACTAATAATTTTTAAAGTAGTTTTTTTCGTTCTGTGAAGTTATTTTTATTTGAATTTTTGAGAAAATGTTAACTAAATCTTTTGTTTTTACTAAGTATTCTTTTAGAAATGGTCTTTCTAAAAATAAATTCAAATATTGCTCAAGTAATAAATCTAATTTAATAGTTCTGATGTAACTAGTAATAAAATTAAATTTCATAAAATTTTTTGTTAAAATTCGTTGGCTTATTAAAAGTTCAATAAAAAATAGGTTTTTAATGGATAAATCATTTGTAAAATACTTTAAAAACATTTTAACTTTATTATGATCTTTAAGGTAGTACTTACCCTTCATAATATTCTTATCAAGTAAATCAAATTCTTCTATGAAATTTTTGTGAACTTTGTTTCTTGTTAATTGAGACATTTTTAAGTGTTTTGATCTATGGAAATGATCGGGTTCGAACCGATGATCTTATGTATGCAAAACATAGGTTTTTACCTTCTAAACTACATTCCCTTCTATAGGGGAACAAAAGTCGTTAGTCCGGACTAACGACTTTTGTTCCCCTATAGAAGGGAAGAGATGGCTGAGTGGTTGAAGGCGGTAGACTGTAAATCTATTTACAATTCTGTGTAGTCGTAGGTTCGAATCCTACTCTCTTCAAGTTGCGTTTTTAGTTTAATTACGGATAAAACATCAATCTTCTAAATTGAGTAATGAGGGTTCGAATCCTTCAGAACGCATTACACCACAAAACTTAGGAAGAATGGGATTCGAACCCATGACACAAATTATACTTGCGTGACGATTTAGCAAACCGTTGTTTTTAACCACTCAACCACCTTCCCTTCTATAGGGGAACAAAAGTCGTTAGTCCGGACTAACGACTTTTGTTCCCCTATAGAAGGGAAGGTGGTTGAGTGTAAGTGTTTTTCCTGATAGCTAAACGGTGAAAGCGAGTAGCTGTTAACTACTAGATTGTAGGTTCGAATCCTACTCAGGAAGTTTAAATTAAAATTAGTTAGAGCAATTAACTCAATGGTAGAGTATTTCATTTACACTGAAAAGGTTAATGGTTCAAGTCCATTATTGCTCAAAGAGTGTTTGTAGCTTAAATTGGATAAAGTTCTAAACTACGAATTTAGAGATTGAAAGTTCGAATCTTTCCAAACACAGTTAGTAAGCAAAAGGGTGTATAGCTTAGTGGCTAAAAGCAATAAACTTTTAATTTATAGACCTTAGGTTCGAATCCTAATACACTCATAAAATTACTCAAACTATGAGAAAAGGCTTATCATTTTATATCTACATAAATGAACTTTTTTATCGAATTTTATACCTGTTATTTAATGGAATCACAATTCTTTTAATTCTTTTATATAAATATGACACTTTATTTTTTATTAAAATCTTTCCGGTATTAGTAGCTAAAAAAAGATTTATATCAACTGGTATAGCAGAACTAATTGAGCTTTGATGAGTTTTACTTCTATCGAGTACTATTTTAATTAGTTGACCTTTTTTTACTTTGCAGCTAGGTTATTTTCTAAAAACTGGACTTTACAGATTTCAATTTTATGTACTAAATACATTTAATAAAAAAGCCTTTGTAAATTATTATATATTTTTAATTATTTATTACTTTTTAATTTTCCCTTTTATTTTACAGATTTTGTTTTCATGGGGGGCAAGAGACATAAATTTTAACCCCTTTAAATTTTTAGAAATACAACCTAATATCTTAGAGTTTATTAATTTAATATCCAATTTGCAGTATTTAACAGGTTACGTTGTACTAATTAATCTTTTTTATCTTCTCAATTTATCGTTGTTAAAAAATCCGCATCATTTATTTACTATGATAGAAAAGTACAAACAAAGCATTTTGTTCTTATTCATTTTGTTCTTATTCATTTTGTTTCCTTCAGATTTTTTACTAAACTTTTTTACCCCTTTTTTAAATTTTATATTGCTAGAATCCTTACATCTTTTTTCATGTTTTAATCTAATTAACAAAATTAAATAAAAATAAGGATGCCTACTTTGAAGCAACTGTTAAAAAATCCCCGCAAAAAAACAAATAAAAAAAGCAGATCTATTGCATTAGCAAAATCCCCGCAAAAAAAGGGTATTTGTATAAAAGTATACACGATAAATCCAAAAAAACCAAATTCTGCCGAAAGAAAAGTAGCAAAAGTACAAATAACAACAGGAAAATCAATAATAGGCTATATTCCAGGAGAAGGGCATTCTTTACAAGAACATTCTTTAGTATTAGTACGAGGAGGTCGTGTCAAAGATTTGCCTGGAGTTTTTTATCACTTCGTAAGAGGAAATTATGATTTGTCCGGAGTAACAAATCGTTCTTCATCTCGATCTAAGTATGGTAAGAAAAAGTAGCTCCTGTCGTTTAAGGGTTAAGGCAATACTTTTTCGTAGTATAAATGTGGGTTCGAATCCCACCAGGAGTAAAACGGGATGGAGTAATTGGTAACTCATTAGGTTCATGTTCTAAAGTTATAGGTTCAAATCCTATTTCCGTAAATGTTTTGAATTAACAAAAAATGAGATTAAAAATTAATAATTTAACAAAAAAACATTTAAAACAGAGGCAAACAAAACTTTATTTAACAAAGAAAATATTGACTAAGCAAAGCATCAACTTAAATTCTAAAATTAATGCTATAATAGCTAAATATGAAATAGTAACAAAAATAATTCTAAAATTTTGAGTAGTAAACAAGCGCTAATAATAAAATTTTAGAGTAGTAAGAAAGAATTACAAAAGCCTAAATAATGAAAATACAAGAGTTTGATCCTGGCTCAGAATGAACGTTAATGATTAGCTTAACACATGCAAGTTAAAATTATTTTGTCAATAATTAGCGCACGGGTGAGTAAAACACAGAAAATAATATTGAGGTTACTAATATTAGATGTATGCAAAGATTGAATCGACTCAAAAATAGTCTGTGAAAGATTAAGTAGTTGGTAAGGAAAGACTACCAAGCTTACAATCTTTAGTTGGTCTGTGAGGATGAACAACCACACTGGAATTGAAAAATGGTCCAGACTTTACTTTAAAGGCAGCAGTGAGGAATATTGGGCAATGAGCGATAGCTTGACCCAGCTAAATCATTATGTGAATTAAGGCTTGGCTGTAAAACATAAAATGAATTTTAATAATGATAAAATTTTAATATAGTCCTGGCTAATTTCGTGCCAGCAGCCGCGGTAAGACGAGAAGGGCTAACGTTATTCAGATTTATTAGGCGTAAAGTATATGTAGATTGGATATTAAATTTTGATTTAAATTCTAAATTCCATGTTTAGACTAATTAGAAAATTAATATTCTTGAGTTTAACTGAAGATTACAGAATTCTAAATGTAACGGTAAAATGTATTGATATTTAGAGGAATCTCAAATAGCGAAAGCGGTAATCTAGTTTAAAACTGACATTGAGATATTAAAGCATGGGAAGCAAAAGGGATTAGATACCCCTGTAGTCCATGCCCTGAACAATGAGTGTTTATTTTTTTAACAAAAATTAAGTTAACGCTAAAACACTTCGCCTGGGAACTACGATTGCAAAATTAAAACTCAAAGGAATTGACGGGGATCTGCACAAGCAGTGGAGCATGTGGTTTAAATCGACAATACGCGCAAAATCTTACCAATTTTTGCATTTTTACAGGTGTTGCATGGCTGTCGTCAGTCCGTGCTGTGAAGCGTTTGGTTCATTCCAATAAACGGACAAAACTCTTTTTTGTTTTAGAACTTAAACTGTTAAAGACATTTTAAAGGAAGGTAAGAACGACGTCAAGTCCTCATGACCCTAATAAGTTGGGCTACTTTCATGTGCTACAATGATTTTTTCAATAAGAAGCAATAACGAAAATTATAGCAAAACTTTAACAAGAATCAAGTACGGATCAATTTCTGAAATTCGAAATTGTAAAGATGGAATTGCTAGTAATCGTGAAATAGATTATCACGGTGAATTTGTTCTCAGATCTTGTACACACCGCCCGTCACGCTATGGGAATTTGTTTTATTGGAAAATTTAATTATTTAAAATAAAAAAAGGACTGAAGTGAAGTCGTAACAAGGTAGCCGTAGGGGAACCTGTGGCTGGAATATTATAAAAAATTCTACTACTCTAAAATTTTATTAAAATAAAGTAAAATGTATGATCAACTAAACTATATAAATGTGTCAACCTTACTTTTTCTAATTAGCATAATAGGTATTTTTCTAAATCAACGAAACATTTTAGTTATGTTAATGTCTCTTGAAATGATGTTTTTAGCTGTAAGTTTCAATTTAATATTTACTTCAATTTTATTAGATGATGTAACTGGTCAAATTTTTTCTCTTCTAATTTTAACGGTAGCAGCCGCAGAGTCATCTATAGGACTAGCTATTCTGGTTGTTTATTATAGAATTCGAAGTGCTATAACAGTTGAATTAATGACTTTAATGAGTGGATAA